AATAAGATGCCTGAATTTAAAGGATTATTTTGATAGAATAAATTATGCATAATTATATATATGTTCTTATTATAAATTTAAGAATTAAACTCATCTTTGAATATCAAAAATTCATGTGCATCATACACTAAATTATAAAAAGATAAGCTAATAAGTCAAGCTATCAGGTTCATACCCTGAATATAGAAGTAAAATCTTCTTCTTTTTAATTGTAATAAATTCAACATTATTTTTGTTCATAAATACTATAGTATTGGGGATACTAGTATCAATTTCAACAAATAATTTTATTATACTTTGGTCTGGATTAGAATTAAGATTAATATCGTTTATTCCAATAATATCAAGTAAAAATCTATTAAGATCTGAAAGTATAATAAAATATTTCATTGTACAAAGAATAAGATCATCAATTATAATCAGAGGGTTAGTATTAATGGGGATTAATACTATACAATCAGAATACTTAATTGTTACATCTATTTTAATAAAAATTGGGATAGCTCCTTTTCATAATTGAATATTAACAGTTATTGAAGGAATATCATATCAAATAATTTTAGTTATATTAACTATAATAAAAGTACCACCACTTATAGTAATTTCGTATATAAACGTAACATTAAACTTACCAATTATTATTTCTTTGATTGTCGGGGCAATCTGAGGAATTAACCAAAATTCAGTACGTAAAATATTAGGATATTCATCAATTTACAACATGGCTTATATATGTTCATGTATCAAAATGATTTCAATTTGATCAATATTTATAATTAACTACAGTATTGTTATTACTTCCGTATTACTAATATTTATAAAATTAAACATTTATTATTTTAACCAAATTATAATTAACAGATTCAACAAAAGAATAAATATCAGAATTTGAATATTAATACTATCGCTTGGTGGAATTCCACCAATAATAGGATTTTTAGGAAAATTAATAGTACTAGAATACTTAATTTCAATTAATCAATTTGCATTAACAGCATTAATAGTTATTTCATCTCTACCAGTGATATTTTACTACATACGATGTTCATTTATATCAATAACAATATCTTCAATTTCAATAAAATGATTAACATTATCACCAAGAAAAATTTTAAATAATTTATTAGTCATTAACATTTTAATAACAATTATATTAATTTCAGTCAAATCCTTGAATTAATCAAGGTTTTAAGTTAACCACAAACTATCAGCCTTCAAAGTTGAAATTGCTAAGCTTAGTAAATCTTAAACTAAGTTATTATTAAATTTGCAATTTAAAGTTTTTATTAAACTATAAGATTATTAGAAGAACATACAATAGTTCATAAACAAATTTACAGTTTGCTACTTTAATCAGACATCCTAACAATGAACAAATGATTGTTTTCAACAAATCACAAGGACATTGGAACGATGTATTTTATTTTTGGAATATGGTCAGGTATAATTGGAATAATAATGAGAATAATTATTCGAATCGAACTAGCTCAACCAGGAGTATTTTTAAATAATGACCAAATATATAATGTAATTGTCACGTCACACGCTTTTATTATAATTTTTTTCATAGTTATACCAATTATGATTGGGGGTTTTGGTAATTGACTACTTCCGTTAATAATTGGGGCACCTGATATAGCATTCCCACGAATAAACAATATAAGTTTTTGGCTACTACCTCCATCATTAACACTTTTACTAGTGAGATCATTAGTAGAAACTGGAGCAGGAACCGGGTGAACAGTATACCCACCACTTTCAAGAAATATTGCTCATGCAGGAGCAAGAGTTGATTTAACAATTTTTTCTTTACATTTAGCAGGAATTTCATCAATTCTAGGAGCAGTAAATTTTATTACTACAGTAATTAATATACGAACTTCTGGTATAGAATTTGATCAAGTTCCACTTTTCGTGTGATCAGTATTAATCACAGCAATTTTATTGTTGCTATCTTTACCAGTATTAGCTGGTGCTATCACTATATTACTTACTGACCGAAATATTAACACTAGATTTTTTGACCCATCGGGTGGTGGTGATCCAATTTTATACCAACATTTATTTTGATTTTTTGGACACCCTGAAGTATATATCCTTATTCTACCTGGATTTGGATTAATTTCACATATTATTACACAAGAGAGAGGAAAAAATGAATCATTTGGATATATTGGAATAGTATACGCTATAGTTTCAATTGGAATCTTAGGATTCGTAGTTTGAGCTCATCATATATTTACTGTAGGTATAGACGTTGACACACGAGCTTACTTTACATCAGCTACAATAATTATTGCTGTGCCAACTGGTATTAAAGTATTTAGTTGAATAGCCACAATACATGGAGTATCAACAAAAACATCAACTTCAATAATATGATCCTCAGGATTTGTATTTTTATTTTCTTTAGGGGGATTTACTGGAATTATTCTATCAAACTCATCCATTGATATTGTTCTACATGATACTTACTATGTAGTTGCACATTTCCATTATGTTTTATCAATAGGAGCAGTATTTGCAATTATAGCAGGATTTATCCAATGATATCCAGTATTTACTGGATTAACAATAAACCCAAAATGAATAAAAACGCAATTCTTAACAATATTTACAGGAGTAAATTTAACCTTCTTTCCTCAACACTTCTTAGGATTAAGAGGATTACCTCGACGATACTCTGATTACCCAGATAATTTCACATTCTGAAATATAATTTCATCTATAGGTAGAATAATCTCATTCGTAAGAATCTTAATAATAGTATTTATTATTTGAGAATCAATAATTTCAAAACGAATATTAATATTTGTAAATAGAAATCAATCATCAATTGAATGATTACAAAAGTTTCCTCCTCAAGAGCATTCTTATGAAGAATTACCCATCTTAAGTAAGTAATCTAATATGGCAGACTAGTGCAATGAACTTAAGATTCATATATAAATTTATTTTTGTTAGAAATACATATTTGAAAAACAATTTCAATACAAGACCCTGCATCACCAATTATAGAACAATTAATTATATTTCATGACCATACAATAATAATTATTGTAATAATTACAGTCACAGTAGGATACATAATGACATCTCTCTTTTTTAATAAAATTACAAACCGATTCCTATTTGAAGGACAAATGATTGAGCTAGTTTGAACTATACTTCCTGCCATAGTATTAATTTTTATTGCATTACCATCCCTTCGAATTTTGTACTTAATAGAGGAAATATCTAATCCATTAATTACTATTAAAGCAATCGGACACCAATGATTTTGATCTTACGAATATTCTGATTTCAAAAAAATTGAATTTGATTCATATATAAAACCCACAACAGAATTAACTAAAAATGAATTTCGACTATTAGATACAGATAACCGAATTGTACTTCCATTCAATACCAACACACGAATTCTTGTTACATCTACAGATGTAATTCACTCATGAACAATTCCATCCCTAGGAATTAAAATTGATGCATCACCTGGACGAATTAACCAAGGAAACTTATTAATTAATCGATCAGGGTTATTTTTTGGACAATGTTCTGAAATCTGTGGTGCAAACCATAGATTTATACCAATTGTTATAGAAAGAATTAATATAAAAACATTTTATGAATGGGTTAGAAAGTTTTCATTAAGTAACTTAATTAAAGTATTGGTCTCTTAAACCAAATTATAGTAGTATAAATACTCTTAATGAAAGGCTTAGTTTAAAAAACATTAACTTGTCAAGTTAAAAAAATTATTAAAATTAATAGACTTTACTTGCCTCAAATATCACCAATATGATGAACTTCCCTATTATTAATATTTTTAACCTCATTATTGATAATAATAACACTTATCTATTTCGACACAGAATCACTAAAAAATAATAAAATAACATTTACAAAAAAAATAATAACCTGAAAATGATAGCAAATTTATTTTCAACATTTGACCCATGCACAGGAACGCTTTCCTTGAATTGAATTAGAATTACTATTATAGTAATTTTATTTCCAAAAAAATTCTGAAAAATAGAAAACAAAAATTCAATAATTTTTAAGAAGATTACAAATATACTAAATAAAGAATTAAAAATAATTATAAAATATAAAGGAACTTCGTTAATAATAATTTCAATATTTATAATTATCTTTTATAATAATATTATGGGACTAATACCATATATCTTCACTGCTTCATCCCACATAGTATTTTCATTATCATTAGCATTACCCTTATGAGTAGGGATAATAATTTATGGCTGGACAAACAATATAAACAAAATATTTATTCATCTAGTACCAGTAGGTACTCCTACAGCTTTAATACCATTCATAGTATTAATTGAAACAATTAGTAATATAATTCGACCAGGGTCTCTAGCTGTTCGACTTACAGCAAATATAATTGCAGGACACATTTTAATATCACTTTTAGGAAACAGAACAACACTAAGTATTTTTATCCCCCTTATAGTAGCATTTACCATTATACTTTTGTTTGAAACAGCAGTATCTATTATCCAATCATATGTGTTCATAACACTTATAAATTTATATTCAAGAGAAATTTAAATGAATAATCATCCATTTCACCTAGTAGATAACAGACCATGACCAATTACTGGATCAATTGGAGTTATAACATTAACCTCAGGAACAATTATATGATTTCATAAAACAAGAATAATATTATTTATTCTAGGAATAACAATTACTTTATTAACAATAATTCAATGATGACGAGATATCATTCGAGAAGCAACATATCAAGGACTACACACCAAAAAAGTAACAACAGGAATAAAAATTGGAATAGTATTATTTATTTTATCTGAAGTACTATTTTTTTCATCATTTTTCTGAGCATTTTTCCACAGAAGACTATCACCAACAATAGAAATCGGATTAAATTGACCACCAACTGGTATTAAAACATTTGACCCAATAAATATTCCAATATTAAATACAATCATTCTACTTTCCTCAGGAGTATCTATAACATGGGCTCATAATGCTATCTTAGCTAAAAAATTTAGCCAAATAATTCAAAGAACATTATTGACAATTATTTTAGGTATCTACTTTTCAATACTTCAAATATATGAATATATAGAATCACCATTTTGCATTTCAGATTCAATCTATGGAAGAACATTCTTTATAAGAACTGGATTTCATGGAATCCATGTTATTATTGGAACAACATTCATTGTTGTATCACTATACCGAATATGAAAACTACACTTTTCTAGAAGACACCATGTTGGATTTGAAGCATCAGCATGATACTGACATTTTGTAGATGTAGTCTGACTATTCCTGTATATTTCAGTATACTGATGAGGGAAATATTCAATTATTATAAAAAGTATATTAAGCTTCCAACTTTAAGGTTTAAAAATTAAATTGAATAATTAATAATCTATTACTAAGAATAATAATAATTGTAATTTTAGTAACGTTAATAATAACATTAATTAACTTTTTAAGAAAAAAATGCATTATTGACATTCAAAAATCAACCCCATTTGAATGTGGCTTCAATCCTATTTCTTTAAAACGAATATCATTTTCAATTCATTTTTTTCTAATTGCAGTTATTTTCTTAATCTTTGATATTGAAATCATTATTATTATCCCTATAATTATAACATTAAAATCTACTATACTATATTATTGACTATTAACATCAACAATATTTACTTTAATTATTACAGCAGGATTAATTCATGAATGATATAATGGAATACTTAACTGAACAGAGTAGGATTATATTTAATAATAATACTTGATTTGCAATCAAGAAGTGCTAAATAGCTAATCTTTAACAAAGAAGTAAAAATTACATTTAGTTTCGACCTAAAATTAAGGAATAAACCTCATGTTTTAGTTGAAACCAAAGATTTTAGAGGTAACTTATTGTTAATAAGAAAATTGAATTTTATTCCAGCTAAAAGGGAGAAAGAATAAAAATAGCTGCTAACTAATTTTTAAAGCGGTTAAATTCCGTTTACCCCTTAATTTATGTAGTTTATAAAACATTTTATTTTCATTAAAAAAAAGGTAAAATTAACCCTTAAATAATACTTTAAGAAAATTTATTCTCCTTGATATCTTCAATATCATGCTCTTACTTAATAAGCTATTAAAATTTAAAATATAATAAAAAATCAAATAAAAAAAGAAATTAAAAATAATTTAATTCTTCTCATAGAATATAACTGAAAAAAAGATGACAACTTTATTAGATAGAAAGAAATACCTAAACCACCATAATATTCACCTCAACCAAGCAAATGATTAGTTAGTATAAATCTACTATTAATAAAAAATTTTTTTAAAAAAAAAGAATAACCAAATATAAACCACATATATCTATTAAAAAGATAATAATTCAAAGAAAAAAAATAATTAAAATTGCAAAACTCGATTCCTAATCAAAACCCTAAAAAAACAAACCCCATTGAAAGAACCCTTAAATTAAAAGGAAGTAAAATAAAAATTAAATCAAAATTTATAATTCACATAAATATACAACCAAAAAAAACAGCAAAAAAAGTTAAGAGAAAAACACTTATTTTTATTAAATTTATATTAATAGAAAAAAAATTATAAGACAAAAACTTTCTATTAAAAAGCATTGTATAAAAAAACAAGCGAAAACTATAACAAGCAGTTATACCTAAGGAAATATAGTACAATAAAAAAACTGTAAAATTAATACCAAAAAAAGACATATTTTCAATAAAAAAATCCCTAGAGTAAAAACCAGACAAAAATGGAACACCACACAAAGCAAAATTAGCAATATTAAAACATGCACTAGTTAATGGGAGAAACATAGTCACAGAGCCTATTATTCGAATATCCTGATTATCATTTATATAATAAATAAAAATTCCAGAACATAGAAATAAAAGAGATTTAAACATAGCATGAGTCAAAAGATGAAAAAAAGATAAATCAATTAAACCAATAAATAATGATCTTATTATCAAACCAAGCTGACTTAAAGTTGATAGTGCAATAATTTTTTTTAAATCAAATTCGTATATAGCACACATAGAAGAAAAAATTATAGTAAAAATTCTAAGAAATAAAACAAAATAATTAAAAACAAAAAAACCACAAAAACGAATTAATAAATAAACACCAGCAGTTACTAAAGTTGAAGAATGAACTAAAGAAGAAACAGGAGTAGGAGCTGCTATAGCAGCAGGAAGCCAACAAGAAAAAGGAACTTGTGCACTTTTAGTGAAACAAGAAAAAACAATTAAATAAAAAATAATATCAAAATATAAGTCATTATAATAAATAAAATGTCATCTACCATAAGACATAATTCAACCTACAGAAATTAACAAGCCAACATCACCTAAACGATTAGTTAAACAAGTAATTAATCCAGCAAGATATCTATTTAAAGAACTATAATAAATTACTAAACAATAAGAAACAAGACCTAAACCATCTCAGCCTAACATAATACTTACTATATTAGGACTAACAACCATAAGTATTATTCTAAAAATAAATAAAATAACAATAAACAAAAACCGATTAGAAGAATATGATATACTACCTACATAAGTAGAACTATATAAAATTACCATAGAAGAAATAAATATTACTACAGAACAAAAACTAAGAGAAACCCAATCTAATAAAATTAAATAGTAATACCCCATAGAATTAATATATAAAATTTTATATTCTAGTATTAAAACAAAATCATTAAAAACAAAAAACAGAAAAAGAAAAAAAAAAAAGAGAGAGAAAAAAAAAAAAAAAAAAAATCAATAATAATTATAATTATAATATAACAAAATTTAAAAGGTATAACCTATCTAAGATACCACAAATCTTAATTTTTAATTAAAATATTTAAATTACCAAAAAAATAAATTTAACAACAAAATTAAAAAAACTAAAGGAAAAAGATGCATAAACATATATAAATACTCACGCACATAACAAGATGAAACCCCATATATATAATGAAACATACCATGTTGACTATAACTAAATAAATAAAATCTAAAACAAGAAGAAAAAAAAGAAATTAAAAAAAAATAATAAAATGAAAAAACTCTATAAGAAAGTATTCTATTAAGAATCAAAATTTCTCTAATAAAATTTAATCTTGGAGGACATCCTATATTAAAAGAACAAAATATAAATCAATACATACATATTCTTGGCATAAATATAAATATGCCCTTATTTAGAAAAAAACTACGACTTAATATACGCTCATAACAAATATTAGCCAAACAAAATAACCCTGAAGAACAAAGACCATGACCAAGCATGAGTAAGTAAGAACCTAACAAACCCAATTTTCTTATAGTTAAAATACCTATTAAGCTTAAACCTATATGAGAAACAGAAGAATAAGCAATTAAGCACTTTATATCCCCCTGAATTAAACAAATAAGACTTACTAAAAAAGAACCTAACAAACAAAAAGAATATCAAATATAACCAAACGAAAAAAAAGAAAATTCACAAATAAATATAAAACGAATTATACCATAACCTCCAATCTTCAATATTAAACCAGCCAAAATTATAGAACCAGAAACAGGAGCCTCAACATGGGCTTTTGGAAGCCAAAAATGAAATATAAATATAGGAAATTTGACTAAAAAAGCAAAAAACATACTAAAATGAAAAATAAATGAAGTTGAACTATAAAAAACTATATCAAAATAAACTCTATACACTTGAACATATAAATAAATGATACAAACAAGTAAAGGTAAAGAAGCAAATAAAGTATAAAAAAACAAATAAAAACCAGAAATAACACGCTCAGGTTGGTAACCTCAACCAAAGACTAAAATAACTAAAGGAATTAATCTAAACTCAAAAAACAAGTATATTAAAAATATATTTTTTATAATAAAAACAATCAACAAACAAAAACAAAGAATATAAACCAAAAACAAAAAAAAACTATTATTTTTTGATAGAAAAACCTTTGATCTACAAATAATTATTAAACTTGAAATAAAAAAAGTTAATAAAATAAAACCATAAGAAATATAATCTAATCCTAATCCCAAATAAATAGAGCAATAAAAAAAATCTAAATTAATAAACATTATTATAAAAACAAAAAAAATAAAAAAAAACTGAAACAAATACCATAAACTAGAACAAAAAAAAAGAGGAGTTAAAAAAAATATGTATAAAATAAATTTTATCATAAAAACATAGAATTAATATAATCATTGCTATGAAATCGAATTATATGAACTATAACTCTTAAACCCAAAACACCTTCACATACATAAAAAGTTATAACATAAACAAAAAGATAAAAATTGGAATTACCAAAATGAAGACAGTAATAAATCAATAAAAACAAAAAAAACAGTACCATAAATTCAAGTCTCACAAGACATAAAAATAAATGCCTACGGATTAAAATTAAAGAAATAATAGATATAAGATAAACATAAAAAAAAAAAACCAAATTCATAAGTTTTAATAATTTAATAAAAATATTAGTTTTGTAAACTAAAATTAGGATTATTAATCCTTTAAATCATCAGTATAATAACATAATACATCCTTAACATCCAAAATTAAAATTTTAATTTAAACTAAATACTGAAATAAAAATAATAATCATAAAAATAATAATAGCAACAATAACATTAATCCCATTCTTAAAAAATCCAGTAAGAATAGGAGGATTACTACTTATACAAACAACATTAATAACACTTCTTATTAACAAAATAATAATATCCGCATGATACGCAATAATTACCTTCCTAATAATAGTAGGGGGGCTACTAATTTTATTTACATACATAAGAAGAATCGCATCAAATGAAAAATTTAAATTAAAAATTAATTTAACATTAATTATGTTATTAATAATAATGATTTCAGAAGAAATAATAAACGAAACCCAAACAGATGAAAAAGAAAAACTAATAAATATAACAGAAGAATCCATTTCAATAACAAAACTTTACAACAAAAAATCAATATTAATAACAATAATATTAGTTACATATTTATTATTAACAATAATTGTATCAACAAAAATTGTTAAACACAATGAAGGCCCTTTACGCTCTAAAACATATGAATAAACCATTAATAAAAAAAAACCAAATCCTTAAAATTATTAACAACTCATTAATTGACCTACCCGCACCTATAAATCTATCAGCATGATGAAACTTTGGATCAATTTTAGGATTATGCTTGATAATTCAAGTAATTTCAGGATTACTACTATCTATACACTACACATCAAATGTAGAAATAGCATTTAATAGAGTTAATCACATTACACGAGATGTAAACTATGGATGAATAATACGAACCATCCACTCAAATGGAGCATCATTATTTTTTATTTCTATATATTTACATACTGGACGAGGTATATACTACGGATCTTACAAACTTAAAAAAACATGATTTATAGGAATAATTATTATATTAACTACAATAGCTACAGCATTTTTAGGATATGTATTACCATGGGGTCAAATATCATTTTGAGGTGCCACCGTAATTACTAATTTACTTTCAGCCATTCCTTACCTAGGATCTACACTAGTAACCTGAATTTGAGGAGGTTTCGCAGTTGATAACGCGACACTGTCACGATTCTTTAGACTACACTTCATATTACCATTCATGATCATAGCAATAACATTATTACACCTAATATTCTTACACACTACAGGATCAAACAACCCAATTGGAATCAATTCAAATTCAGACAAAATTCCATTTCACCCATATTTTTCAATCAAAGATATTATAGGATTCTCAGTAGTAATCTTATCATTAATAATATTAAACATAATAGAGCCTTACAAACTTTCAGACCCAGATAATTTTACACCAGCAAACCCGATAGTTACTCCCATTCATATTCAACCAGAATGATACTTTTTATTTGCATATGCAATCCTACGATCAATCCCTAATAAGCTTGGAGGAGTATTAGCATTATTCTGCTCAATTTTAATCTTAGCTAGATTACCATTTTCAATAAAAAATAAATTTAAAGGAATAGAATTTTACCCTATAAGACAAATAAACTTTTGAACATTTACATCAGTAGTTGTACTACTAACCTGAATTGGTGCACGACCAGTAGAAGAACCCTACACTAAAGTAGGTATATACTTAACAATAATATATTTCCTGTATTTTATTACAGAACCCATAATTACAAAACTATGAGAAAAAATATCAAATTAAGCTATTTAGCTTAAGAATATAAAAGCATATATTTTGAAAATATAAGATAGAAAATTTAATAGCTTTAATAACTTTTCAAAAATAAATGATAAAAAACTAAAGACCTGACAAAAACAAAAAAAAAAATATATCTCAAACTTAATGGAAGATAACACTTTCAAGCCAAATATATTAATTTATCATATCGATAACGAGGTAAAGATGAACGGACCCAAATAAATAAAAAACAAAAAAAAATAATTTTTAAAAAAAAAAAGAAAGAATAATAATCGCAACCAAAAAAAATTATAACAGTTAAAAGACTAATAAAAATAATGCTAGAATATTCAGAAATAAAAAGAAAGGCAAAACCTCCAGAACCATATTCAACATTAAAACCAGAAACTAACTCGCTCTCCCCCTCCGAAAAATCAAAGGGAGATCGGTTAGTTTCCGCTAAACAACAAGAAAATCAACAAAAAAATATAGGAAAAGAAAGAAAAAAAAACCAACAATTTGACTGAATAAAAGAAAAATCAAAAAAAGAATAACTATCAACCAATAAAAAATAATTAAGTAAAATTAACGACAACGAAACCTCATATGAAATAGCCTGTGAAACTCTGCGAATACACCCTAATATAGAATAAATACTATTAGATGACCAACCGCACAAAACTAAACCATAAACACCTACTCTAGACACACACAAAAAAAAAAGTATAGAAAAATTATACTCAATTAAATTTACAAAAAAAGGAAATAAACACCAAAGAAACAATGATTGTATTAATCTAAATAAAGGACACAAATAATAAATAATAATATTTGAGTTTATTGGTCAAACTTGTTCTTTAGTAAAAAGCCTCAAACCATCTCTGAACGGCTGAAGAAGACCTATAAAACCAACCTTATTTGGACCTTTACGGATCTGTATGTAACTTAAAAATTTACGCTCCAATAAAGTAAAAAACCCCACAGAAATCAACACAAAGACAAATAAAATAAAAAAAACCAATAATAACATTATTAAATGTGTAAAAATACACTTACTTGATTTCTAAAACCAAAACACTAATCTGCCAATTTAATTTACAAAAAATATTGAACTTATTGGTCCTTTCGTACTAAATAAATTTAATAATATTAAGATAGAAACCAACCTGGCTCACACCGGTTTGAACTCAAATCATGTAAGATTTTAAAAGTCGAACAGACTTAGTTTTAGAAAACCTACCCCCTAAACTAATCTTAATTCAACATCGAGGTCGCAAACTTTAGTATAAATAAGAACTCCCCACTAAAATTACGCTGTTATCCCTAAGGTAACTTTTTCTTTTTATCTAAATAATGGATCAATAAGAACATAAATTTAATGATTAAATAAAGTAAAGTAAAATTTACATGTCACCCCAACCAAACAAATTTAAATAAAACAAATAAAATAAACTTCTAAATCTAATTAATTTAATAAATCTGTAAAGTTCTTAGGGTCTTATCGTCCCTAAAAATTAATTAAGCTTTTTTACCCAAAAATAAAATTTAAATATTAAAATTAATAAAATTTACATCTCATGTATTCATTCATACAAGTCAACAATTAAATGACTAATTATTATGCTACCTTTGCACAGTCAGGGTACTGCAGCCATTTAAGATTCATAGGGCAGAAATTACCTTAAACAACAAACTGAAGGAAATGTTTTTGATAAACAGTTGGAAATAATAAATGTCGAGTTCATTAAAAATTAATTTAAAATTTTACTAATTAAATCATTATAAAAATTAAAAAAAAATTAAATAATTTTAACAAGTAAAAACATAAACAGAAAAAAATCAAAAACAAAAATATTAATCAATTAAGAACTAAAAAAAAGATTTAAAATTTAATAAATATATAAAAATTAAAGTTTTAAGAAAAAATTCAGATTATCCAAAATAATATAAAACTAATAATAAGTCCTCAATTAAATTGATTTCCTAGTTAACCAGATATAAAATAAAGCGATTAACATTTCACTACTATTTAAAAATTAACAATTTTTTTACAACAAAAAAAGAAATTATTAAATAAATATTTACTTTTCGGGAAATAACTATATATTTATTATTAAATTTACCATGATACAAAAGGTACTAATAAATTATATTATAATTATAAATTAAAACCTAATCAGTTTATTAAAAAATTTAGTTCATAAATATACTTAAATAATACATCCATAATATAAGCCAAAAATTATTAATCAGATTAATAATCTAAATATTTCCTATTGATGTAAACAACATACTTTACATAAGCTATAAACTGGTCATTCTAGCTACACCTTCCGGTACAACTACTTTGTTACGACTTATCCCATATCATTGGGAGTGACGGGCGATATGTACATAATCTAGAGCTAAATTCAAAAAAGTTAATTAACTTAAATTACTTACAAATCCAATTTCAAGAAATTTTTCAATATAAACTATCCAATTCATATAAAATAAAAGTAGCCCATAATTACCAAATAAAAACTGCACCTTGACCTAATATAAAATCATAGGATTATAAAAAATAATTCTCAATAAAACACTTCAAAGTATAGCGGTATACAAATAAATATTTGGTAGAAAATATTGTGGTTCATCAATTAAATTACAGGCTCCTCTGTAAAGTTAAATTACCGCCAAATTCTTTGAGTTTTATAGAACATAACTATTAATATTCTGAAAATAATTAGATTGAAAATAATAGGGTATCTAATCCTAGTCTTATTATAAAACTTAGAACAATAAAAATAATAACAAAATAAACTTATAAATTCCACCTAAATAAGTTCATACAAAATCAAAACAAATAAAATTGTTAAATACAAAAACATTAACAAAATTTAATTGTTTAACCGCGAATGCTGGCACAAAATTAATCAAATATTAATTAAATTCCTCACAATAAACAAATATTAATAAAAATCAAATTACTGAAAAAAAACAATTAAAAAATTAACATATAATTAATATAAAAAGCTAATGAAAAAGCCAGAATCAAACTTTATTTTTTCACTAAAAAATAATGGCAAAGATCGGTTTCCTCCCCATCCCATAAATTTGGCTCTACTCAAAAGAATGGGTGACTTATTTGCAAAATTAATCGGGGATTACTAAATAAAATTTAAGTAAATTAATATGCAAAATTAATCGGGGATTACTAAATAAAATTTAAGTAAATTAATATGCAAAATTAATCGGGGATTACTAAATAAAATTTAAGTAAATTAATATGCAAAATTAATCGGGGATTATTTTAATATTATAAAATTAATAGTTATGGCAAATATATCTCTATATCAATCATTGTTAATAATTAATTGAACTAATTGATTATTCTGATTATTATATATTCTTGTATTCTCCTTTCTTTTTCTTTTTCTTCTTTGAAAAAGAAAGGAGAACTCATTATATTAAGTTTAAATTTATATTAATTAATTAATATTTAATATTTCTAATATAATAAAATTATTATATATTAATTAATTATAATATATTAATATTAATAATATAATAAATAATTTAATAATAATTAAATCTACCCTCTATATTAATGAGGGTAGATTTATTATTAAAATATATATATTAAGTATATATAATTATGTAATTATTTATTATATATATATATATTAAGTATATATAATTATGTAATTATTTATTATATATATATATATTAAGTATATATAATTATGTAATTATTTATTATACTTGATTTAATTTAAATAAATTAATAAAATTGAATAAATTCATTAATTTAATAATTTTAACGTGAATATTTAATCTATGATTTGCCATTACAACTATTTTTTAGAAAAA